TATATAATATAATTTGATTGGTTTTGATAATCTTAAAATGAATCTTTCTTTTGTTTTCTCCTTGAATTTAACCGCTTTAGCGTCGTTAATTGACCAAAATTTAGTAATTCAAGAAAAGAAAGTTTTCGCGGGCGAATGTTGACTCTTTCAATTCAATTTTCAATTTAATTTTGATTTCGGTTGTAGCCAGAATTTCTAACTTTTTCGAATATATGAATTGGTCTCGGGTCCGTTCCGCCATCCAGATCAATGAATCATTATAATTCGTGTTCAATCGAATTTTTGAGATCCACAGGTTCCGTCGTTCTCATCGCTTCTTACTTAATGTTTAGGTCTGAATTCTGCAATGGAGCTCAATGAAAGTTGTGCGTGAGTCAATCTTCTCAGTCTTTATTGACTCGAAGCTCTTGATTTTTTTGTTCTCTGGACGGATTCATTTTAGTATGGATGAATCTGTATTAATGCTTTCTTACATTGCCCTTTTTATGAGATGGCTCATAGACCTTACATATTTCATATTGGAATTAGCTAGCATCAATCGTCGTTTTCTTTCTTTCTCTCATCCTTCCATTTATCCACACCCTTATTTTCTTTTCTCTATTTTGATTCACAACTTAGAATCTGATTTTTGTTTTTAGTTAGGCAAAAGGTTTCAGTTGCTACAAGAATATGACTGATCTGTCATATCTTGACTGGTTCTTTGGATCCAGATAATGTGAAGTGATGAATTGGGTATTTTTCTAGAGTTATTAGTTTCGACTATCAGTGGCTTTTTTTACTAACCCCAAAAAACCAACGAGTCACACACTAAGCATAGCAATTATATCAAGCATTCAATTGAATTTTTATTAAACCCGATAGACTTACGAAGAATTATGAATTTCAGAAATTTTTTGGTTTTGAATTGAACAGAAAAAGAAGAAATGTCTTTCTCGTTTTTTAGTACATTACCAACTAGAAGGGAAGGTCCAGTCAAAGTTTCTTATTCGCCATCAATAAATATCCAAATTTTAATGCCTAATATCCCAGAAAAAGTTCGAACTGGATAGGAACAATAATCGATTTTCGCTTGAATGGTTTGTAGGGGAACTCTACCTTCTCGGATCCACTCAACCCGCGCAATTTCTTTTCCGTCAATACGTCCTGCAATTTGTACTCGAATTCCTTTTGTATTTGCTTGTTCAGTTAATTCAATTGCTTTTTTCATTGCTTTTCGAAATGAAACTCTATTCTTTAATTGGTCGGCTATAAATTCTGCAAGAATAGTAGAATTTCTATAAGGCTTTGCAATTCTTATGATAGCAAGGTTAAATTTTCGGTTCACACAATAAAATTCTTTTTGTAAATTTCTCTGTAATTCTTCGATTTCTTGCGGTCGCTTTTCGTTAAATAATTTTGGGGATGCTGTATAGATTTTAATTTTGATTACATCGATTTGTTTTTGAATCTCTATACGTGTAATTCCTTCGACGACGGAGTAGATTTTCATCTTTTTTTGTATATAATTTTTGATATAATCTCTTATTTTTGCATCTTCTTGTAAATTTTCCGAATACTTTTTTGGTTGTGCAAACCAAAGGGAATAATGACTTTGGGTTGTACCAAGTCTAAAACCAAGTGGATTTATTTTTTGTCCCATGCTCCCCCATTATTATAGATATCGTGCTCTTCTCTAGTTCTATACTGATTTTTCCCTTTCGTTTTTTTTAACTCTTGCATAGAGTCTCTTTCAAAAAATTTCTCTGGCTTGAACCAGAATGTCTCTTCATATTCACTTATGGAGATCTCTTTCATTACAATCATTATATGGCAGGTCGGTTTTTTTATCCGATAACTACGTCCTCGCGCTCGAAGTTTTAGTCGCTTCATAGTAGTACCCCCGTTGACTTCAGCTTTACTAATGACTAAATCTGCTTCGTTAGAACCAAGAAGGGAACGAGCATTTGCTGCTGCAGAATAAACTACTTTAAAAATGGGATAACATGCTCGATAAGGCATGAGTTCTAATATCATAAGTGTTTCTTCGTAAGAACGTCCACGAATTTGGTCAATGACCCTTCTCGCTTTGTGAACAGACATAGAGATATGTTGACCTAAAGCGTATACTTCTGTTTTGTTCTCCTTTATGACCATAAAATTCTCCTTCTACTAATCAATTATAAACATCTCTATATTTTCACTCTTCTTAACGACGAGATTTATTATCGTTTTTTGTATGTTCTCGAAAATTTAAAGTAGGTGCAAATTCTCCTAATTTGTGGCCGATCATATCATTATTTATATAAATAGGTAAATGTTCCTTTCCATTATAGATAGCAATCGTATGTCCGATCATTATGGGTACAATCGTAGATGCCCGGGACCAAGTTTTTATTATTTCTTTTTCAGTTTTTGTGTTAATCTTATTAATTTTGTTTAATAAATGATTTGCTACAAAAGCATTTTTTTTTTTTCGTGAAGGGGGCATAGTTTACTCCTCTTTTTTTTTGTAAAGACGAAG